AGATGAGGTCAAAAAAGGTCAGCAAAAAAGGTGGAAGAATGTGATAGAATTGGTCACACTTGCTCGCAAAATGCTCGTCATTTCAAAAACTTAAAAGACACTTTTTGTAAAACTTGATTGAGTCTGACTTAAAGAATATACTATCAAATATTTGCATAACGTTTTATATACCCTATTGGTTTTACTGCAAGTTCAAGAAAAACATTTTTGTTTTTCTTGAATAACACCTAACATTCTACAGACAGGTGCGTCACCTTTTTTGCTTGATTCTGATTCATAATAATTCATAAAAAACCACTTCTCAAGGGCAGACAAGCTACGCTTGGTATGTTTTACAAAAGTGTCAAAGTTATGTATGTGTAAAAGGTTAGTAGGCTGTGGTAGCCGAGCTACATCTCTCTCGTTTAGAGTGATCTATATCAACTGAGCGATTTAGTAGAAGGGTAGAGTAAAGCGCGAAAGCAAGGGTTCATTTTAACCTACCATGACATTTATGTCATTTTGATACATGCCTGTTGTGTAGTTCACAACTATATAAGGTAGTATTTATCTAGTTTTTATAATATATAGGAGAAGTTTTTATGTCTGGTGCTACAGGGGAACGACCATTTTCGGATATATTGACAAGTATACGCTATTGGGTAATACATAGTATTACTATTCCATCTTTATTTATTGCAGGTTGGCTTTTTGTAAGTACAGGATTAGCTTATGACGTTTTTGGAAGCCCTCGACCAAATGAATATTTTACTGAGGATCGACAAGAAGCGCCACTTATTACTGATCGATTTAACGCTTTAGAGCAAGTTCAGCAGTTATCTCAGTAAAAGATTTGAAAAATCTGAGGCGAAGCCTATGAGGTCATCACTTTCGGTGAAAGCCAAAAGTGGTGCCGAATGATTTGCAAAATATGAGTTGACAAACTTCTCGACAGAGGATTTGAAAAATCTGAGACTTTAGTCGAAGGCACGAAGTGCTGACCCTTCCACCATCGCCTCTTCACCTTCGGTGATCGCCAGAGGCGAAGGCGTCGCCATAGGCGAGAGGTGGTGGGGAAGGATTTGAAAAATCTCCTTTGCCAATAAGCAGAGCTTATAGACTTTACTTCGTAAAGCAAAGCAAAGTCTGATACACAGCGAAGCTTTGCTTTGCTGTGCAAAGTCTGTAAGCTCTGCTTACAGGTAAATGGCTCTGCTTACTGGCACGAAGTGCTGACCCTTCCACCAAAGGTGGTGGGGAAGGATTTGAAAAATATGAGACGATAGTCTAAGGAGACGCTAGTCACCACCTCTGGTGGACGGAGACGAGAGTCGATTCAGACAAGCCGAATGAAATACAGTAAAATCAGACCGCTTGAATACAAGAAAGCTATGTTTGCTTCTTTCCGCAGGCTCCTCAGGTTTTGCAAAGGCAACAAGCAAACATTGTACACTTTTTTTATACCCGCTTCTAAACCTCCCCACAGAAATAGTAGAGTATAGATAGTAGAGTATGAAAATAGTGTAGAGGAAGACAAATCCTTCCCCACCACCTTTGGTGGAAGGGTCAGCACTTCGTGCCTGTTTCTCTCACCCTTGATACCACTTGCAAAGAAGGTGGTATCAAGGGTGAGAGAAACACTATTTGCCTAAAATAATGAAAATTATCTCTTTCACTGTTAGGACACTTTGTTGAAATGCGCCTCGCCTCACCACCATAGGTGTTCGCCAGAGGCGATCACCTTTGGTGATCACCAAAGGTGATCGACCTGAAAAGCAACTTCGGTGAAAACCAGATAAAAGATGACCTGCACTTTCTTTTGTGCAATTGAAAGCAGCATGGGTGAAAGATATCTTTTTCCTGTATTTTTGCCAAATCGATTAACTAGCGTTAATCAATTTTCAATTCATTTGTATTGTATGTGTTTTTAGAACGCAATGATATTAAGTGACGAAATAAGTGAAAAATGTACTATTCACTTTTAGTGTGAGAAAGTTCGATAGTAATAATTAACTATGACTACAAAAAAATCAAAAACGTATCCTATTTTTACTGTACGTTGGTTAGCGGTTCATGCACTGGCTGTACCAACGGTATTTTTCCTTGGCTCAATCACAGCAATGCAATTTATTCAACGTTAGAAATATTTATAAATAGCCATTATGACTCAACCAAATCCGAATAAACAATCAGTTGAATTAAACCGCACTAGTCTTTATTGGGGTCTCCTTTTAATCTTTGTTTTAGCTGTGCTTTTTTCTAGCTACATCTTTAATTAATAAGTGTAAGAGAGCGTTTCTTTTTTCTCGCTTTCCTGCCCTGACAACCGCTTGCGGTCTTGTCTAAGTGATAAGATACTGAATGAGAAGATACTAAATAATAAAGTGGGTGTATAAAAAGCCCCCGATGAATCACTTGGTTATCTTTCACCCTCCCTTCGCCTTCCACCAAAGGTGATCGCCTCTGGCGAAGGGAACATCTCGTATTTTTCAAATCTTTTTATTTGTAAATGACATAAAATGACATGCTTCTGCAGTGTCGATGATATGTTTCTGTTGCGTACATTCCAAGCGTACACAGCTTTTAAGAAAATCAGCCTACATGTTTGTATTTGTAAATGTACAAACAGTGTATACAAAAGAGGCAATAACAGTCTCTGCGGATCGCCATAGGCGAACACCGAAGGTGATGAGTGTAATGAAATAAAAAATATTTGAGTATAATGAGTATTTTTTTAACAAAATCAATGTCTAACACTGGAACAACTGGACGAATCCCTTTATGGCTTGTGGGCCTAGTAGTAGGAACTGCTGCTCTTACTTTAGTGGGTGTGTTTTTTTACGGCTCTTATGTAGGATTAGGCTCATCACTATAACGAATCCACCACTTTTTGAGCATAATGCAGATTGCACCTCAAAAAGGTGTGAACACAGATTTGTTGTGACAAAGCAGTAAAAGGCTCAAAAAGTGGTGTCATTCTAAAAGAAAACCTCTTTCTTTTGCTCTTCAATTTTTTTTTAAGTTTAGGCATGGAGTCATCATAGCATCGGATATACCCATGAAGGAGAGCGTTATGGCGGCTTTCAATAGGCAGTTTAGATCTCCTCTAGAAGCGCAGATAGTAATATATTGCTTAATGCAGTATGACTTGAATTATTATTTGTAAAAAAGTGTAATTAATTAGAAATTTTTCTTTGTAATTCTAATGAATTACAAAATTATGTGTAAAAAATTAAATTAAATTAATTAAAATGTTTAATAAAGGCAGTTTTAGTCTAAAGATCATGCAAAAGGTGTTATCTTACAGAAAAAAAAAGTAAGGCACAAAGTGCTGACCCTCCACCAAAGGTGGTGGGGAAGGAGTTGAAAACTCTGAGAGTTTACTCGAAGGCAAGAACAAAAATAATTGAGAATACAAAAGCCTTTTATCCATTATACTCCAATTGTGGCAGGAAACACCTTTTTGGATCCTCTTCGTATTCGTAAGGTTAACAAAGGGAAAATAGAAGCAGATAGCTTCTTAGCAGCAGTTCGTTACCGAAAGCAGTATCGAAAAATGACATGGGGACAACACCTAAAAACTCAAGATTCAGAAACAGACCGCTTATCGAAGCTTTTTATAATTATCGAACAGGCCCTTTTTGAACATGTTTATACTGAACGTTCGGCTGTCGGTATCGACTCTGAGTATCATAAAGATGTTTTTTATAACGTAAATCTTGAACTAAAAGATGGCCCTAATGGGGGGGCCCCGTTTTATAGTCTAAAGGGACATTCGTCAGATATTTTAGGACAAAAAATTACACAGTTTATAAAGTCGTTGCGGCATGGGGCTTTGGGGTTCTTGGTCCCAAAAGATTCTCCCGCAAGGGTGATCGAAAAAAAAACCCAAATATTTTGTATCTAAGGATGATATATTATTATGTAGTTCATTGTTTAAATTCTAGTCCAAAAATTCAAAAAGATCGAACAGACAGAGCGAGCGAATTGAAAGAACTAGGGATAACTCGAGACAATATAATTCCTATCACCGACTTTTTGATAGATTGGATGACATGACGCAGATAGCTCCTGTTCAAATATCTTGGGCAGCTAGAGGCGCTGATTGCATCTTGATGCTCGCGATGTCTTTCAGATCACTGAAGCAAGTGCTTACTATTGACGAAAAGACAGCTTTATGGTCAGGATTGGACATAGATATGCAAAGTGTAGCACGCGATGTCGCAACTCAGTTAAAAAATGTCCCTATAGATAAAAAATTTAAAACTAAACAGCAAATTTGGAAATTCGTTGTTTCACACACTAAACGAAATTTTCGAGATTTCCAATCTTTATACGAACCGGAGTTCTTTATGGAGCACATTTTAAAACCCCAGTTGGAACAACTTTTCAAAATCAGAAATAAAAAAGGCCTTCTTATTTCTAAAGCCAACGAAAATGAAAAAAAGAAACTCGATGAACTTATCAAACATCTTCTTGTTTCTGCAAAAAAAAAATAAAGAAGACATAGAAGAATTTTACCCTGAGTATACAAAAATGTGGAGAAATATGAACCAATTGTTCACAAAATGCAAAACTGAGTTCGGTAATGCTCGGTAGGAAGCTGTTGATCGTTTTTTGGAAATCGAAAAAAATTCTAGTACACCACTAGACAAAGAAATTATTATACGAGAAATCGAAGAGCAAGAAATTAATCGCATAAAAAAGAAATACTATATACCGCCTAAATTAGAAAAAAAAATTTCATATGATAAATATCCCACGTCGTATTATGCAAAATATGCTGAGGCGTATTCTGATCTTATCATGGAAAAAAAGTACCCTACTACTATTTTGGAGCCGACCCTGCTGGTACATTTTCGAACGTTAAAAACTTACAAAGAAAACGTGTTAAGACCCCAAGAGGAAGATTCCAGTTATTTGATGAATTGAAAATTGATTAACGATAGTTAATCGAATCTTTTGGCTCAAGATTAACCACCGCTTGACGCACCTTAATAAGTACCCAAAACCTTCTTTTTCTAACCTGAACCTGAACCTAGTTCAGGTAACCAGAACTCTGTTCCGGAACAGAGTTCCGGGGAGATGCTATTGTAAAATACTCAAAGTTTTACAAATAATTTACATTATAAAAATAGTTTGTGGTATAATGTGATTACAATCTTTTAGTTTAAAACTATATTTAACAACTAAGTAACCTATAAGTTATATAAGATTTTTTTTGTTATGAATAATTTTAAAAGACTACTTATTGATGCAACACAACATGTGGCATCACGCGTTTTAAGTGAAGCTCAATCAACGTATACTCAATGTGTAAACCAAGCTCGATGGGAGGTGTCAGCTTTCTTTTATAAGCGAGGAAAACCCGTTGTTATTAAAATTAAAAATCGCGTCATCTCCTTCCCCTTCGGGTCAGCACTTCGTGCCTTCGAGTAAACTCTCAGAGTTTTCAACTCCTTTTTTGTAAAAAGTGCTAAACCTGAGGTTTCAAAATTGCAAACCACTGTAAACACTATCAACTCGACTCAACTAGCTACTGCTTTTTCTGTTGGAGTATTGTGTTTGCTCGTGTCTACCGGCGTTGTTTTAGGAATACGGTGGTTGCTTTTTGACTGCGATAAAAAAGACCCCGAAGATTAGTCCATCTATTATTTTTACAAATCTAACTGATGTTAGTCAGTTGATTAGCATCCATCATTTTCCAAATCATCTTCACTAACGCTGGCTCAATTTCCAATTCCATGTACGAAAGTACAAGCATTCTTCGAATCTTCGAATCGATTAACTAGCCAGACTCAGGCAAGTTGTTCTCCACCCGATTTTTCTCCTGTTTATTATCTTCAGCTTTTTGAACAGAATCGAATAATTTTTCTGAAAAGTAAAATAACATTTTTATAACCGGTTGGATCCCATGTGTAAATCTTTTTAAGAAAAAATTTTTAGGATCAAAAAGCTGTTTTTGGTTTAAAGAAGAAACTATCCTTACATAAAATGGATATAATAAACCTAAAACAACAACTACTAATCTGTCAAACGTAACAGCCCGCCGCACAAAAGAAGAGAGTAACGCTTTACTCTTAAAAATTGAGAGATACTGTATGTAATGACGAGATTCTAATAAAATAGAAAACTATAAACAGACAAAACGACTCCTTCCCCTTCGGGTCAGCACTTCGTGCCTTCGAGTAAACTCTCAGAGTTTTCAACTCATAGATGTTTTAAGTAAATGCCAAGTTACAAAAATGAACACAGCACCACCACTCACAATTAATATAAATCTATTAATTTTATACCATTTTCGCCCGGAAGTTTCATTCCCTTTATAATTTTCTTCACATGCATAAAAAAAGCTAGGGTTTTGTAATCGTTTTCGAAAAGCTTTTCTTTTAATTAGTGCAATCTTTATAAGATTGACCTTAACTTTGTTCAGGTCACTCAACTCCTTCGACTAAAGTCTCAGAGTTTTCAACTCATCTCCAACATTATTTTTATAATTTTCTTTCATAATATTAATGAATTGAAAATTGATTAACGGTAGTTAATAGATTAACTTTTTAATTTTATATATTAAAAAGTACATTTATTATACCACAACTTTTTTTGTCGTTTTACTGTTTTATAATATTAACGTCATTTACTAATTAAAAGGTAACCGGAACTCTGTTCCGGTTACCTGAACTAGGTTCAGGTTCAGGTTGAAGCTAATTACAAGATCTTCCATGCTTGTAAGGACACTTACACTCCTTTAACAACATTTAATGGTAGCAATTACTCGACTTTGTCTCTATGTCCCTGACTTGCCTGCAAACTACTTAAACAGTAACCACTTTAACAAGTCGATCACCTCTATTTGAACGGGAGTAAAAGTTGCTATGGGAACTCCTCCCTTCGAGTAACCCCCTTCCTACGGGTAACCCCTCCCGTAGGGTAATCCCCCCTACGGGGGGTCCAGGTAAGCAGAGTGGAGGTAACCGAAAGCTGAAACTCTACTTGCTTCTCAGCTTAAAAAGTAAATTATGCCCTTTTACGTAATTGAACCGTAAAAGAGCAGTCCTTTGCTCGGGCCATTACTTGAAGCGTATGAACCCCGGATTTCCCTTCAGGTAACCCCCCCCGTAGGGGGGGGGTCCGGGGATAAGGGAACATAGCTTAATAAGAGCGAATTTTCGTGAGCAAGAGGCCAAAGATCAAACTCACTACGCCTGTTAGTGCATCTTAGCTCAAGCCATTGCTGACCTTACACTTGATACCTATCAAACGGCTAGTCTTGCCATGGCGTATAGCATGAACATAGTTCATACAGAGAGCACTCATCTTGGGGTGGGCTTCCTACTTAGATGCTTTCAGCAGCTATTCGCTCCGCACATGGCTACCCAGCGTTTCCCCCTGGCAGGAGAACTGGTACACCAGAGGTGCGTCCTTCCAGGTCCTCTCGTACTATGGAAGGCTCCTCTCAATACTCTAGCGCTCACACCGGATATGGACTGAACTGTCTCACGCATATTGACTAAGACCGACCGTTTTGGTCACAATTGTATAAACTTGGCCGACCCGTTAAGGGATAACTTATCTGAAGAGCTTGCGGGGATAAAGTTCAACTCTCACTCGAAGCGTTTGCAACATAAAGGTTATGTACATGCTATGCATAGAGAGTCCTCGTATGCCATCACGCCGGGGACGGTACCATCCCGTAACCCGGATGGAACTAAGACCAGATCTCATCCTCACGTTTTAAACTCTGTAATCTACTCAAGTGCATAATCAGTGACTCATTATGACTTATCTCATTGAATGCATGGCCAAACCGGAATGTGCCTTCATTCCTCTAGAATTATGCCATGATGAAATGAGCTTGCTGTCCACCAAAGGCGTCGCCTCTGGCGATCACCAAAGGTATGAAAGTAGGGGGCTATTAATTTCTTAACCTCCCCCCCTTCCCGAACCGTACGTGCGACTTTCACCGCACCACTTTTGGTGGAAGGCTCTCCAGTCAAATAAACGATATTAGAAAGATAATACTTAAAGCTATAGATTCATAATGGTGTTTTAACAACCGCTATAGTGCGTGTCTATGTCTATTATGTGATAGGCATAGATGTAAAAAGGTAGCCCTAGTCTATCGTGAGTTAGTTATTTTCTGTGGCTTTTGTGTTTATCATTGAAAGGTTTGTCATTATTGGAGACCTTAGAATCCTCTGTGGGTTCCTAATAAAAGGTTTGTCCCTGTTGGAAACATTAGAAACCTCAGGTAATTGCTTTTGAGAATCGGAATTGCCATTAATCCTGCCAATTGAAGATTTTCGGGCAATTTCGCTAATGCACGAAGTGCTGACCCTTCCACCAAAGGTGGTGGGGAAGGATTTGTAAAATATGAGGTAACCACCTTTGGTGGAAGCCTCTGGCGATCACCAAATGAAATTAAACATGAAAAACGCCATCCAGTAAATAATAATAACCAAGGATCCTGTTTCCAGTAATACCGGGAGTAGTTCCCAAGGGTGATTAACAAAACGACGGACCGTTTTAATACAACCTTAACTAGGAGTGAAGGTTGTTTTTCTACCGCGGATAAATTCGTACGTCAATCTAACTAGGCTGATAGCAGTATAAATACCCACCATAGTTTGAGGGTTGAGTAAACTCTTAAAATTTACGGAAAGTAAGTCTCTTAACGGATGAGATATAATCTCATACCGATTGGGAGGGGGTAAGCTAGGAGGTCCCTGGAATGGTCTTATAAACATCCAGTTACCAAGACGTACCCATGGAGAAGTAACTGCTCTTGCCACATGAAGTGTTGTAAAAGCAGTGACTCGAGTTGCTATTACCAGGTGAGTGGCGTGTGGAATAATTACAATCCCAATCAGCGTTTGTATGGGCATAGGCAGTTCCCTAAACGCTAAAGTTGTCATTCGTATAAATTTGTTCATAATAATGTCTCCCTCAATGACCCATATCGTTCCGCTGAAATTAATCCTAACTTCCCGGAGGGCTGTATGGGGAGAGTGGTTGCTTCTGAAGCCGTGACTATATCGAGAGAAATCAGGCTCAAAAATCACCTCTAAAATCATTCTTAGAACTTCTTGAACGATTTTATCTTCTGAGCAAGGTATTCCTAATGGTCTTTTTGTGGTTTTTCCCGGTTTGTCGATATAAATTCTTCTTGCCGGTTTAAACTCGTAAGACATGTTTCGCGTCCTTTCTATAATGTTACCGATTTGAGACAGACTAAATCCGTCTAGAGTTTTGTTATCGGTACCACTAGTAAGCGCGCCAACCATCTTTGGTGGAAGCCTTTGATTTTCTCGTAGGCTGTAATGTACAGATCATCGCCTCTGGCGAGCACCGAAGGTGTAGTGGTTGTACATAAGGCGGTATAAGTCATCGTTTATGTATGATTTGTAAAATCCACCAAAGGTGATCGCCGGAGGCGACGCCTCCGGCGAACACCAAAGGTGGTGAGGTGACTACCGAATGACTTATTGTTAGTGTTAATCTTTCTAATCGTGTCAAGTCTAGGTAATCAATCGACTCTCCTCTCCAGTAAGCAGAGCCATTTACCTGTAAGCAGAGCTTACAGGTAAATGGCTCTGCTTATTGGCAAAGGAGATTTTGTAAATCCTTCCCCACCACCTCTCGCCTATGGCGACGCCTTCGCCTCTGGCGATCACCGAAGGTGAAGAGGCGATGGTGGAAGGGTCAGCACTCTGTGCCTTTGTTATTCATCCGAATTAGAGTTTCCATTCTTGACATAATTTTACCTGATTCCCACCGTTATTTCTCTCTTTATTACTATCCAGTACGGAGTGAAATGAACTTTGGAATCTCTCCTGACATATCCTTTTTGGAATTGTATAACTTGTATACATTTTTTATTATGAGACTTAGTCAGCACAGTTAGTGTATTTTTCTTAGCGAATTTCGAACTTAGGGCATGGACTCATTACGTTGTAATACGACATGTACATTTTCTCCAATGATGGTATTCTGAGAATTCCATACCAATGAATTTCAGACATTGGAACATGACTTTTCCCGAGGTCATGGAAGGACGGGATACCCTGAATAGTCATTCCATTTCAAGCAGTATAGCTTTACTCATATTCGATCTATCCTTGCTAGGTGCTAATTGGATTACGGGTTATTCCTCAACCTAGCTTTTCCTGCATGCTATTGTCCCCTTATTCTGAGTTGTGACTCATCGGTTTCCCTAAAAAGTAAGCAGGATGGATTTATTCAAATTTACCACATTGCAACCTGGCACAGCAGGCAGCGCTTAAGAAAGACGTCTAACTCGCACTACCACCGAAGGTGAGGGAAGGCAAAGGGAGAGCTCGTTTTACTCGCAAGCTTTGCGCGAATCAACACCAAATTCTCGCGGATCAATGACCTTATCACCATCAACAAATATAGCTTGCAACCTAAACTACGTAAAGCCAGAAGCTAATGCTTGGCTTCCACCAAAGGTGGTTCCAAGTAATTGCTAGAAGCTATGCTTCTTTATCTTTCACAACACAGCTATAGAAGCAAAAAAATAAGAATGTTGGAGTTTTTCAAAGTTTTGTTAGTAAAAAATTCTGTGTTGACAATACATTATTGTTTTAGTACTCTATATAATAGAGGATGTGTGATTGATCTTCAGTAGCTCAGTGGTAGAGCGGTCGACTGTTAATCGATTGGTCGTAGGTTCAAGTCCTACCTGGAGAGATTTGTTGTGTGTGATTCAAACTGTGTTATCTTAAATGTCTTCTTTTTTGTTTAGAGTGTAAATGAGGCTGGCATATTAAGGGTGTGCCTTTGAATATAAATATAAATTGGGGTTTACATCAACTCAGAGTGACGAAGCAAAGTTTTTATAATTTACTTGGCTTCCACCAAAGGTGGTGGCGAAGCTTTTATGATTGGCTTGGCTAAGCCTTCCACTTTCACCGAAACTTGCCACCTCCCCACTTGTGGTTATTGCCTCGCCTCTGACGAACACCTTTGGTGGAAGCCTCTGGCGATCACCAAAGGTGGTACACCATTAGTAAGTTCATAAGTGAAAAAAAGTGTTGACAAAGAAGAAAACAAAATGTATACTATAATTTAGTTTATTACTGGTGCCCTAGTTGAATTAGAACCACACCAACCCATCCCGAACTTGGTTGTGAAATGATTCAAAGGCGAAAATACTTTTAGGGTAGCCTTCTGGGAAAATAGTTTGGCGCCAGTAAAAATATGAAAATTAAATACTATATTGAAGGCACGAAGTGCTGACCCTTCCACCATCGCCTCTTCACCTTCGGTGATCGCCAGAGGCGAAGGCGTCGCCATAGGCGAGAGGTGGTGGGGAAGGATTTGCAAAATCTCCTTTGCCAATAAGCAGAGCTTATAGACTTTACTTCGTAAAGCAAAGCAAAGTCTGATACACAGCGAAGCTTTGTTTTGTTTTGCAAAGTCTGTAAGCTCTGCTTACAGGTAAATGGCTCTGCTTACTGGCACGAAGTGCTGACCCGAAGGGGAAGGATACGATAGTCGAAGGAATATTATTCTCAAAACCTGGGAGGATATAGGATATAAAAAGGAGACGATAGTCTAAGGAGACTTCCACCAAAGGTGGTGTCCATTGATTTACAAAATCTGAGACGATAGTCACCACCTCTGGTGGAAGGAGACGTTAGTCGATTGCACGAAGTGCTGACCCTCCACCAAAGGTGGTGGGGAAGGATTTACAAAATCTGAGACGATAGTCTTAGGCACGAAGTGCTGACCCGAAGGGGAAGGGTTTGAAAAAGTAAATGTTGATTTTATTGTTGACATGATTCGAGTCAATCAGGTATTATTTTATAAAAGTATGCGGATTTAGTTCAGTGGCTAGAACGCTAGCCTTCCAAGCTCGATGTCGCGGGTTCGAGTCCCGCAATCCGCTTAAAAAAAAATCCAAGAACCAATGAAGCTGTTGAACTTAAAGTTCAACGTGTTGCATAAACTGCTTCGACTTGCGTCTTAGAATTCCCTCAGCAAATGCCTTCACAGTCTTACTTAATATAGCCTTAACATAGCTTTTGCACAGATATTTGCTGTTCAATGAGCTTTGCTTTTGAGCCATCCAGGTTTAGGCGAACTTTGAAATACAGTTTGCTAGCTCAATTTTGCCTCTGTATTTCAAGCTTACCTTTTAGTTGTACACAGCGAAGCTAGGGAAGCAAAACTGCGTATGGATTTCGGGTCACACATAAAGCAAAACTTTGTATGACTTGCCATCACCTTCGTTGAAAGCCACAGGCGATGGCTTTCACCGAAGGTGATGGCGAACACCGAAGGTGGTAGACACTTGTTTTGATTTGTGTTGTTTACAAGCCTAGCGTGGAATATCCTTCGCTTGCACTTTCTTTTTTTCAAATAAAATAAAAAAATGGACGATATTCAAATAAAGTGTTTTACAAGTTTAAAAATAAAAACGGCCTATGGTTTTAGAAAATCAAAACATGCTATACTCGTAAAAAACAATAAAAATAAAACTGAAACGAATTGTGATAATCTTTTTGTTACAAAACAAGTATGAGTAAAATATACAATGACTGCCATCTTAATGAAATAAACAAAATAGATAAAAAAAACTTGTATTTTTGTATACCTGTAAATTGTATTACTCCTACACACTTTTTGAGTAAGCAGGCAGGAAATGACTGGTATATCACTTCACTTGGAGTTAAAAAGTCAAAAAGTACACCTAAAACACTAATAACACGGAAACACAAAAAGATACCCGAAAACAAAAACACAGTGAGAACAGCTTGTGCGTGAAAGTTTTTCATACACTTTATTTTTAGAAAACACTTTGCTTCCACCGTCGCCTCCGGCGTCGCCGTAGGCGAACACCAGAGGTGGTTGGTGGTCACCTTTTCGTACAGTTTGTTTTTTGTATATCTTTTCCAGTCGCTACGTAAGGTTTACTAGCCACCGAAATGCGTATTTTTGCACCGTTTTACAGTTAAAAATGGCATTTATGTTAGATGACAACAAGTGAAACAACATCATGAAACGAAATCTATTAGTTGATATGGAATGCAAGCAAACACATTTGATTAAACTCATTTTTCGTGTAAGATGCACATTAATAAAAATTATTTAGTACCATTTATTCCTTTAAGTGATATTTTACCCCCTCCTTAGGGGGTGGGGGGGGGTTATTCTATTTCATTTATTCCTTTTTACACAGAGGGGGTGTACCTCTCTCTACCCTCTCTTCTTTCTGGAGCCTTGCTCTTAATCCTCTTCCTCTGAGTCATCATCCTCTGCATATTCTGCCTCTTCATAATCTTCATCTTCGAGCACCTTTAGACAATCCGCGGGCAGGTAGAAACCCCCGCCGTAGTCATCCTCTGAGAAAGCCACCTCTACACGGGGTATCCCCGGGATACGCACCTCTTTTTTACCCTTGTCGAGGATAGGCTTACCTTTCTCGTCAAGAAGTGTGATTGTTGATTCGGGCTCAACGCTGAGCACCACCCCAACCACGCCCTCCACTCTCATCCATCCCTCCACAAATGGATGATCCTTACAGACCACAACTTTACTGTTTACCGGAGGCGACATGTACAAGCCGGTCAACCAGTTACGCGTGTCATCAAAGTCGGGGATGTGATCCCACCACCCATCTGAGAATAGCTCTTCCGGGGGGACTCCGTGCTTCTTCATATCTTCCAAAGATTCCTGAAGAAACTTGTTCCTCCTCTTTTTCCTTGAAAGCTCTAGTTTTGGCTCTAGTTTTGCCCATATAGCAGCAACATACTCTTTTATTTCTTCGTCTGTCATATCTTTCATAATTGTCATTCCTTCTTTTAGTTGTTTTTATATAATATACTCTTTTTTTTCCTAAAAAAGTAAAGGCCTTGCCTACTCACAGTTACACATCAGCGCGCAATTTACAAAAACCTTTCCTTTACAGGCAGTATATAAGAGCTGAAGCTTCCGCTTCACTAGGCTCAGGTAACCGGAAGTATGTTTACCTTTTGGGAGAGAATTAATAGAATAATAAAAGCAGACCATAGATGAGATGATAAAAGATAGAGCTTGATAGTTAATTTCTTAAAAAAAAACGTCAAATAATTTTAATAAAAAACAAAAATTACTATTTTAAATTGAACTTGAAAAGAGGTGTGTTTTTGTGTATAATAAAAAAGGCTGCTTATACTCTTTTTGTATATTTTTGGTAAAAAAATATTTCATCAACTTCTCCTTCGGCCCGCCTTCGGACCACCTTTGGTGATGGCCATCGCCTTTGCCGAACACCGAAGGTGGTGGCGACGTCTCCTTCGACATGCGTCTCAGATTTTGTAAATCCTTCCCCACCACCTTTGGTGGAGGGTCAGCACTTCGTGCAATCGACTCACGTCTGAATGGACTATCGTCTCCGTAGACTAACGTCTCCTTCCCCTTCGGGTCAGCACTTCGTGCCTAAGACACCACCTTTGATGGACGTCTCCTTCCCCTTCGGGTCAGCACTTCGTGCCAGTAAGCAGAGCCATTTACCTGTAAGCAGAGCTTACAGGTAAATGGCTCTGCTTATTGGCAAAGGAGATTTTGCAAATCATATTTGACTGAATCTTTTTCACTTTATAGAAGCTATCCAATTACAAAGCTAAACAGAAAGTGCAACCGTTCAATTTTAGATTCATCTTAGAGGGTTAGAAATTTATGAGCTATGGAGCTAAGTATACATTAAAGTAAAGTCTGTACGTTGTCAGCGTATAAGCACGCCAAAACCGAGTTTTTGAGCATAAAAATTTTATGAAATTAGCGTATTGGATGTATGCAGGACCTGCACACATTGGCACACTACGTGTAGCCAGCTCTTTTAAAAATGTACATGCTATTATGCATGCACCGCTTGGAGATGACTATTTTAACGTGATGCGTTCGATGTTAGAACGAGAAAGAGATTTTACACCGGTCACAGCTAGTATAGTTGATCGTCACGTACTTGCACGAGGCTCTCAAAACAAGGTCGTGGAAACTATAACGCGAAAAGACAAAGAAGAAAAACCAGATTTAATTGTATTAACACCAACTTGCACCTCAAGCATTTTACAAGAAGATCTACAAAACTTTGTGGATAGAGCAGCATTAGAGTCTCAATCCGACGTGATTTTAGCTGACGTAAATCATTATAGAGTCAATGAGTTACAAGCAGCTGATCGTACTTTAGAGCAAGTTGTTCGTTTTTATATTGAGAAAGCAAGGAAGCAAAATACCTTAGATCTCACAAAAACGAAAAAACCGTCTGCTAATATCATTGGTATTTTTACGCTAGGGTTTCATAATCAACACGATTCTCGTGAATTGCAAAAACTTTTAACTGATTTAGGTATTGAAATCAATCTAGTTATTCCGGAAGGAGGATGTGTGACTGAATTGACACGATTACCGCAAGCTTGGTTTAATGTTGTGCCTTATCGCGAAGTTGGATTAATGACAGGCAATTTTTTACTTCAGGAGTTTGGAATGCCTTTGATATCCACAACACCAATGGGTGTGGTGGATACAGCCATGTTTGTTCGACAAGTTGCTGATGTTTTAAACCAACACAATAGCACAAACACCTGGTTACCTGAGGAGGCTCCCAATCTCGATAAAGTGCAGTCGTCGCCACCACCTTTGGTGGAGGCGATGGGGTCGGATTTGATGAAAACCCGGAAACCGTTGAAAACAGGGTTAGAAAGGGAAACACAGTCAAGTCATATAGATTTTGAGGAATATATTGATCAGCAAACGCGTTTTGTTTCACAGGCTGCTTGGTTTTCTCGATCAATTGACTGTCAAAACCTAACTGGTAAGAAAACTGTTGTTTTTGGCGATGCTACGCATGCTGCGTCCATGACAAAGATTTTAGCTCGAGAGATGGGTGTAAAGGTGTGTTGTGCTGGTACTTACTGCAAACATGATGCTGATTGGTTTAGGGAACAGGTTCAGGGATTTTGTGATGAAGTTCTTATCACTGATGATCACACTCAAGTTGGAGACATGATAGCTCGCATTGAGCCTGCTACAATCTTTGGCACACAAATGGAGCGTCATATCGGGAAAAGACTTGATATACCATGTGGAGTGATTTCGGCTCCGGTACACATTCAGAATTTTTCATTAGGGTATCGACCTTATTTAGGGTATGAGGGAACTAATCAAATAGCTGATTTAGTGTATAACTCATTTACCTTAGGTATGGAAGATCATCTTTTAGAAATCTTCGGTGGTCATGATACCAAAGAGGTTATTACAAAATCTTTGTCAAGTGACACTGATCTGACATGGGCTGCCGATGGATTAGCTGAGCTTCAAAAAATCCCCGGTTTTGTTCGAGGAAGAATTAAAAGAAACACTGAAAGATTTGCAAGAGAAAACAATATTACGATGATTAATGTTGAAGTCATGTTTGCGGCAAAAGAGGCTGCAGGTGCTTAG